CCGGCGTAGCAAAAGAAGGGAAATCGACTGAAGATGAAGAGGATTTGTCACACGAAAAGGATAGTTTGAAAAAAGAGCCTTACTATAAATTGGAAAATGAAGATGAAGAGATAGAGAAAGATATTGAACAAGCTATTGGGACTTTGCTTTTTGACTATGATAAAGTTGTTCTTAGTAGGGTTATCCGAAAAAATAGTAAACTAAAAGGAACCATTAAATATCTTATTAAAAAAATGAACAAACTAGAAAATGAAATTAGTCAAAACGACAAAAATGAAAGAAAAAATATCATAACAGTAACTCAAAAGACGGAAAATAGTAAAAAGCGTTCGCTTTCTCGAAAGGGACCAGATTAGATAAACTCTGTGACTTGTCCTTAGTTTGATATAAATTTAGAATTCTTAAATGAGTTTTGCATTCTAGATTTCTATCAAAAGATCTGTAAATTCAGTTAATTCAAAAAGGATTTGATCCAGCTTAAGATATTAGTTTCTCATCTATTTTATTTATTTTTCTGAGCTAGGCCTAGGAGGTAATTGTAAAACCATGTATTTTAAAAATTATTATAACTAAAGTTTAATTTTCAGTTAAAGTTTTTCATTTTCGTGCTTCCAATTGTTTATTATCTATTAGAAGGTCAATATTGAATTTAATTGATGTTGACAGACCCGCCGCTATGGTGAAATTGGTAGACACGCTGCTCTTAGGAGGCAGTGCTCGCGCATCTCGGTTCAAGTCCGAGTAGCGGCATATCTTGTTAAAATATGAGGAATTAATTTGATTGAGACTTTTTTTTAAGTTTTTCCTATATATTATTTATCATTTTAATATATAGACCACGAAACATAATTCATTTTTTTATTTTTTATGATAATTTCAATTCTCGAACATATACTTATTCAAATTGCTTTTTCAGTCGTCTTCATTTCAACTTTAATTTCAATTTATTTTCAAATATTTTCAGTTAACGAAATTGAAAAAATTTCTGATTCCTCAGATAGGGGTATGTTTATCACTTTTTTCTGTCTAACTGCTTTTTTGTTTACTCGCTACATTTCTTCAGGGCACTTTCCTCTAAATGATTTATCAGAATCATTTCTTTTTATTTCCTGGAGTCTCTCTTTTATTCATAAGATTCCATATTTCAAAAATAATCCAAACTTTTTACGCAAAATAACTAATTCCAATGTTAGTTTTATCCAGGCTTTTGCTACAGCGTGTTTTTTAAAAGAAATAAAAAAAGAGTCACTATTAGTACCAGTTTTGCAATCTGAATGGTTAATAATGCATGTAAGTATGATGGTAATGGGCTACGCAGCCCTTTTATGTGGCTCTTTATTATCAGTCGCATTTCTCCTTATTATATTTCGAAAGAATCCAAAATTTTTATTTAAAATAAATTATTTTTTTTCCATTAAAAATTATTATAAGATCCAATTTGGTCAAGAATTAGATTTTTGGAGTTATCGGATTATTAGTTTGGGATTTATTTTTTTAACCATTGGACTAGTTTCGGGAGCGGTGTGGGCTAATGAAACTTGGGGATCTTATTGGAGTTGGGATCCAAAAGAAACTTGGTCATTTATTACTTGGCTCGTATTCACAATTTATTTACATATTCGACGAAATGCAAATTTTGAAGGGACTAAGTCCGCAAGTGTAGCATCTATAGGTTTTTTTATAGTTTGGATATGTTATTTTGGAGTAAATTTAATGGGACTAGGTCTTCATAGTTATGGCTTTTTTCCATCTATATAATAAAAAATAAAAAAAACCTCGACAAATCCAAGGAGAAATGTCGACGAGTGAGTTCCCATTTATTTTTTATTTTTAAAATCAAAAATCACAAAAATCTATAAAACTCGTGCTCCGAAATCAAAAACTTAAAATGTAGGAGCACGGGTTTTCGGTTCGGGACCTCTAATTTACTTAACTTAGTAAGCTAATCCCATACTACGAGTTGTTTCAGCCCCTAGATAAACTCGGACACTCAAGAAATCGGTTGGACACGCGGATTCACATCTTTTACAACCTACGCAGTCTTCAGTTCTGGGAGCTGAGGCAATTTGTTTAGCCTTACATCCATCCCACGGTATCATTTCTAAAACATCGGTAGGACAGGCTCGAACACATTGAGTACAGCCTATACATGTATCATAAACCTTTACAGAATGTGACATTGGATTTATTTATTTAAGAAAATAATAATCTTTTAATCTATTTCAATTTGTAAAACTAAAAACTTTATTTACTTTTATAACTAGAAAATTCAATGGATTTATCACCCTTTTCAGAACTTTAAAAATGAAGAGGATATCAGATATGTTAAAATAGATGTTTGAAAAAAAAAATTTAAATAAAGGCTTTTCATTTTTATTTCTGATGTTTTTGTCAACTTTTGGTATAAATATTTTTTATTTTTCGTGTAACTTCTTGTTTTTGAATCTGGCACTATTCAAAGTAAAACTTGAAAGTAGAATTAGTTAATGGTTTCTATTAGTTTTTTTTTTGAAGTTATTGTTCAAGCTGAATTTTATTTTCTATTTTTTATGATACTAGGGAAAGAAAACTACTTTCTCATAAATTAATTGAAAGAAAAGATTTCAAAAGGTCTGAAATTTAAAATAAATCTTTTTTTGCTTCACGAATTTTTAATTTTAAAATTAAATCATTATAAGACGTTAGATTTATTTTTGACAAATAAATTAATAGCCGTTGACGTTTTCCCAACATTTGACGCAAACCTCTTTGTGATAAATAGTCTTTTTTGTGAAGTTTTAAATGATTGGTAAGTTTGCATATTTTTTTGGTAAAATTTACTATCTGAAATTCAATGGACCCTGTATTCTCTTTTGTAGAAATAAAGATTGTTTTTATCATAAAAAAAGATTCCTTTTCACTTAACCACTATAGATTTAACGCGTTAAATCTACTTTTTAGTAGTTGTAATTTAAATTTTACGTTCAATTAAAACTTGATTCCTAAAATAGAAAATATACTAAAAAAAGTGTTAATATTTACTAAGCTAAGTTTTATCCTCAGTTCAGTCAGCTACTTCGCTGGAACCTACCCTGCTACAAATGATACAAGGTAGATGCGAATACTACTAATAATTTTTCAAGGGTAAATACATAAAAATTCTTAAAATACTAAAACGACTTCCATTATTAGTATAAAACCAATACCGATTCATGCAAGTTAAATCTTCGAATCGCGAATTGGGCCAAATAAAAGATTCTATAGTGCTTTTTTGCTCTTCCCAAACTTTCGCACATTTTTTTTTATAGCTGAAAGATTTATTAGTAGCTTCTGTACCTTCGCACTTTTTTTTGTTTGGATTTAAACACATTAAAATTCGTAATTCTCTACGACGTCTAGAGGATAAAATATTTTCTGGAATATGAGAAGCCGCATTATTGTTCTTTTGAGTTGTAATGACTCCCTGGTTTCGAGATTCATTATTAGTCGGATATTTTATTTTATGAACCAATGACATATTTAAAAGTTGATAGATAAGAAATTTTCCATTCTTATTAATATACAAAGAAAAAGGCTCAAAATTCACTCGTTTCTCTTTTAAAAATTCTGGGACACCGATATCTTCAAGGACCTCCAAAGTAAGATCCTTTATTCCAATTTCTGGCATTATATGCAAATTGAGCTTTTCCCTTTGAATGGAAGAGAATAGCATTTCATTTTGATTGATAAGTCTAAGTAGAAGACATAATATCTGTATATTTTTGAAACCACTTTTTTTGAAAGTAGACTCCCCTCGTAATTGAAAAAGTAAATGCTTTTTCATAAAAGATCTGATATATGCGAGTTGGGGGTCGTCCTCACTTTCATCGTTTTGCTGGTTATCAGTTTCTTTATTCGCTTCATTTTCAGTTTTACTTTTCTGCTTATTTTTAGTCTCAGCATTCTGTTGGTTCTCAGTTTCTTTATTCTCGTCATTTTCAACCTTATTTTTCTGTTCATTTTTAGTCTCAGTCTTGATTTTTGTCGTAGTTTGATTTTGTTGTTGACTTGAAAGTTTATTGAACGTTAATTTTGAAAGGAGTAATTGGCTTTGTAAAACCCATGGTTTCAGTTTGTATATGTTAAGAAGTGCCACAAATTCCGGAAAAAACCATAATTCCAAATTTGTCACAGGATGCTTTAAAAGTTCTTCATTCAGTCCCATCCAATCAATGAAAGAATATTTAGACTTGGAGTTACTTATTTGTTTATTTCTTTCAATACATGGAAATAGAAGTTCCTTCTCTTTTTTATAAATTTGATCAATAAACTCCATTAATTGCAGCTCATCAAGTAATTCATAATTGTAAGTTTTAATTCTATTCCCGCGGGAAGTAAGTGGGATCCAAGATTCAATATTGACCTTTTTTTTCAGAGAAAATTGAATATTTTCAAAACTCAAATATTTTCTATCGAGATTTTTTTGTATATAGGGAATATAGATCCTTTCACTTTTTCCCATTAAATTTTTAACCAACATATTTTTAGGTAATGCAAATAATAAATTTTGCGACATGTTTTTGTGATACAAAATTTGCTGTTGTCTCGTTAATAAAATGGGTGATCTATGAATAAAAGAGGTTTTTTTTTTTTCAAATTTAATGAATTTTGATGATAAGACATCATATCTATAGCATTTTTCAAAATTATCTTTTTTGTTTTTATTCAATATTAAGTTATCTTTATTTCTGTTTTTTGAATCATCTAAATTTGAATTTCCCCTAAAATTCCCTTTCTGTAAAAATTGTTTAGTAAAGTTATTACATATATTAATTTTTTTTCGCCAGTTTTCTTTTTTTGCGCCGAAACTAGACCATAGAATCTGAGATAAATGATGTTGAGAATTTACTCTTAACCAATGTTTCCATTGACGTGTTCTAAGCTGGAGATTTTTTTTATCCATCTTTTGAGTTTGAATTAATCCGTGTATAGCAAAAGATTCTTTTATTTCCGGTTTAACGAATACAGCTTTTACCTGCTGATTCAGAATTGATCTTAATTTACATACACTAAAACTCGCCATTTGTTGCGAGATTTTGTAAAATACATATGCTTGCGATAAGTTAGAGAAATTAGTAGAAAGTTGTGACTTTCTATTTAAGATAAAGTTGAATTTCTTATATACTTTTTTAATTTTTTTATTTTTCGAGCAAGATTGATCAATTAATTTTTCTCTTTCTCCATTTAATATTTTTTTGAGTAGTCCGGAAATCAATAGGATATTACGAAGGAAAAGAGTATAGATTTCTTGAATAAAAAGTTTTAGGGAATACTGAAAAGGGGATAAGTTCAAAACTAATTTAAATTTTCTTTGTTTCAAACTTTTTTTTAATAAGTTTCTATCGAGGTCTCGTGTTACCTTTTTTTTCTCTTTAGCAATCGTTTCTAGTTTGGTTTTGATTATACTTGTCCTTTTCGTGATAGCTTCGAGTTTTTCACGTTTACTGAATTGAAATTCATTCAGTATATTATCACTTAAGTCATCCACTTTTTGTTCTTTCACTATATTTGATTCTGGTGTTCTTTTTTCTTTAAAAAATTGAACAACGTTTATTTTTTTTAAACTTGTATCAAGTTTTGTTAAAACGGGCTTAAAAAAGGAGGGTTTTCTTCGTGGCCTGCCAAAAATGTGGTCTGTTTCTCGGCCCCAAATTGTCAAAAAACAAAAGTTCTCACTTGCAGGTAATGGTTTTTTTTCCTCGTTCCACGGTTTGAGACAGAAAGGAGATATAATTTTTATCTGAATCCCTTCAGTCAACCAATTTCTGGGAAATTCTTTTTCTCCTAATGGAACACCATTATATGTACATGGAATATGAGTTTCCTTCTCTAATTCTTCAAAATCATCAGACCATTCAGAAGTTTGAAATAATAAAATACGTCCAAGATTTTTGATAATGATTAATGAGGGTAATATAATGTCTCTTCGTAAACTTGATTGGGTTACCAACAAAACACCCCTTAGTGCTTGAGTAAGTTCAAAACTATCCCAGGCTTCTGCTATCTCGATTCGTTCTTTTGTCTCTTGTTGTTTCTTGTCCTTAATTGTCAGTTTTTTTTTTGAATCTTTTAAATCACCAAATTCTTTTTGTGCCGACCACGTTATAAAAAGTTGTTTAAGTTTAAGTAGACCTGAAAACGAAAACAGGTTTTTTTTTTTTCGCCTTTCAAAAAAAAGTGGAGAGTGTACATTTCCTTTAAAAAGATCCGTAATTACTATTTTACGTCTTAAGGATCGCATCGAGTCTTTTATTAAGCCGTGACGAAAATCAGATTGGTGCGAATATCGTATCGAATAACTCTTATCATCTTTAGGTTCTTTTTCAGTTGTATTATCATCAGGATCATTTTCACTCGTTCTTGTTTTTGAATTTGTCAAATTATTTTGTGGATTGATAGTTTTATCACTTGAATTATTTTGGATATTACCACTATCCTCCATCGTTTCCATATTCGGATGTTTGGAAGGATCAAAGACAACTAGACTTTTTGCTTTTCGAGTACGAATATCATGATCATCCGGTGGATTTCTATAATAAGATATTTGTTCTAATTCAGTTATTAATTTGTATGACCATCGGGGAACTTTTTTTCTTAATTTTTCTTCAAAACTTATTTTCTGGTTGCCAATTGGGTTTTCTTTAAAAAGTTGAGCGTTAGTATTATTTTCTAAGACGTCGATAAAAGTATCCAAAGGATGATTTAAAGTTTCATTTTCCTTTTTTTGAAAAATAGCTTGTTCCTTTTTAATCCTTCCACGATAACAGCCAGCTAATAAAGGATCATATTCTTCTGGGACATATTCTTGTTTAGTCTCATTATCATGTATACATGTACATAGTCGCGTTCGTGGTGTTCCAAATTCAATTTTTATAGTATTATCAAGGTTCCTAATTCGATGAACCAAATCACTTTTGAGAGATTTAAGTTTTTTTTTGTTTCGCTCAACCCAACGCCTATTCAGTTTATTTGAATAATTTTTGTCGCGCAATAAAAAGGATATGCCTTTCCAAAAGATTGATAAATTAACCGGATGGGTAAAACATATTCTTGATTTTCCATCACTTTGTTGTGTATCAAAAAAATATTGTGACATTTCGTTTCTGACCGCTTGTTCAAATTGATTATTTTTTATATAACGAAATGGGCGAGTCCAGCGTTTATAGTCAAAAAGCAAAGTCCCAATAGCTTGTTCAATATCTTTCTCTATCTCTTCATCTTCATTTTCCAATTTATAGTAAGGCTCTTTTTTCAAACTATCCTTTTCGTGTGACAAATCCTCTTCATCTTCAGTCGATTTCCCTTCTTTTGCTACGCCGGATTTTTTTAACCTTTCTTCTTCCCGTTTCTCAATACGCGAAATTTCACTTAATTTCTGCGTCGGAATAGGTAAGGGTATTCTTCCTAAAGATTGAATGGTTAGAATAAATAAGCTACTTCCAAACAGGCAATTCACTACAAGAAAAAACATCGAATTTCTCA